CCAGGAGGACTGTTAGCTAGTGTCTATCATCTGACGAGAATAGAGTATAGTCTAGATCAACCAGAAGAGGTATGCATAAAAGTATTTGCCCCAAGGAAAAATCCCAGAATTCCTTCTATTTTCTGGGTTTGGAAAAGTGCGGATTTTCAAGAAAGGGAATCTTATGATATGTTAGGAATCTCTTATGATAATCATCCGCGTCTGAAACGAATCTTAATGCCCGAAAGTTGGATAGGATGGCCTTTGCGTAAAGATTATATAGCCCCCAATTTTTATGAAATACAAGATGCTCACTAAATGATAAAAAGAAGAAAGTAATCCGCCCTTCGACAACCCCAGATTTTCAAGGAATATATGTACATTTTTTTATAGATTAGACAGAAGAATTGAGGTTTCATTCATATCTTATTATGGATGAGATAAATAATAAGATTTGGAAATAAAGAAGAGAATAAGATAGGGATTCATTGAGATTCTAAAATTTGAACGATACTTATTTCGGGTGAGCCAAGCCAATAGGATGAACTGAAAAAGTTCTGCATCATTAACTATGTAAGATGCACATCAACATCAATTATATATCCGGCTACGAAAAAGAAAAGTACGATCAAAGAAATGAAGAAAATAGAAACACCAAAGAAAACACAAAGAAATGGACCGGATTTCTTTGTAATGTATCTGAGATGAATTTTGACTATTCCCACCTCTGAACTCCCCTAGATTAAACTTTTTGGTCTTTCAACCAACTAATTTAACCATTTGAATATTGTTGAAATAGTAACATTCTTTTTGGAGAGCAGAAAAAAGAGAAACAAAATCGAATAATTCATTTACATACTGTATATTAATTCATTTACATACTGTATATACCTGGAATATACATCTATTTATTCTTCATCTAGAAAGAGCATATCTCCGGACACCTAGATAATTTATGTAGGATGATCAAGACCACTAATAAATATATCTATTCCCATATTCATTAAAATGAATATGGGAATAGATACTCATACAAATGAATCGCCGGGAACCAGATTTGAACTGGTGACACGAGGATTTTCAGTCCTCTGCTCTACCGTCTGAGCTATCCCGACCATTCTTGACGTACCATCCTCATTGTAAGAAATTACTTGAGTCTATGTCAACTAAATAAAAAAAAAGACTTTGTAAGTTTCAGTAGTAGTAATGATTATGTATTCTTAATTATTCATATGAGGATTCTTTGCTCAAAGATAAGATGTTCATTTGTACGTTTATCATATATAAAAAGATTCTACGTGTGTCAAATATATTCAACTACAATACAAATTCCAACAAGACTTGTTCTTATGATAACAAAAAGAAAAATTCCATCCGGATCCTTTTGTGAAAGAATAGACTGAATAAGACACATAATGAATTTTAACGAATTTTCTTTTTAAAAGAAAAAGAGGATATAGGATAAAAAATTAGAGAAGAGAATAAAAAGGTCTTTTGGGGATAGAGGGACTTGAACCCTCACGATTTCTAAAGTCGACGGATTTTCCTCTTACTAAAAATTTCATTGGTGTCAGTATTGACATGTAGAATGGGACTCTATCTTTATTCTCGTCTGATTAATCTTCAAAAGATCCATCAGACTATGCTGGAGTGACTGATTTGATCAATGAATATTCCATTTTTTCTTCAAGTTGTAATTGATTTGATTCACATATTTCATTTGTGATAGAAATATTTACAAATAGAAGAATATAAGTTTGGAGTCTTCATTAATCAATGAAAATAGTATTTCAGTACATATATATAGATATATATGTTTATCCTTGATCCTTTCTTGAATTTTTCTAGAAGGATTCATTTCCTACTGCGAAAGGAAATGTAGTCAACTCCATTTGTTAGAACAACTTCCATTGAGTCTCTGCACCTATCCTTTTTTGATTTTCACTTTCTGAACTTTTATTTGTTTGTTTTCGGAAAGCAGGATTTGGCTCAGGATTGCCCATTGTGAATTCCAGGGTTTCTCTGAATTTGAAAGTTTTCACTTGGTAAGTTTCCATACCAAGGCTCAATCCAATTAAGTCCGTAGCGTCTACCAATTTCGCCATATCCCCCTTTTTTTCTTTGAGATTGGGATCTCATTAGGATGTTTTTTCATTTGTATTATGAGAATGAAATTCTATGCCGGAACTGTTGAATTTATTAGATACCTATTCCCATATTGAAAAAAGTTTCCTTCTATTTGTTTGATTGATTTTCTTTCATCTATATCGGATACCCATATTTGGTCGAATCAGAAATGATTCTATTATCTCTGTATTCGCAATTCAATAGAAAGATATATATACCACATATATATCTATTTTATCTGTCCGTCCTTCTATCATTTTTTGATAGAATTTAGAATACTCGAACGTTCGATTCTTTTTTTTTTCTTCTTTTCCTTAGAGCGTACATATAAAGACCCTATCTAACAAAACTAAAATCAAAAACACATTTCTTAATTTAGTAATTCGATAGAAAT